AGAAAAGGGTTGGATTCTTTTTGTAAGTTCAATACATCATGGATAGACTATACATAGGATCATAAGAATGAAAGATTATATCTGTCCAATTTGACTCGATTTCACCGAATCCTCCGTTACTGCTCTCTCGAGTAGTTATAGGTAGGGATGACAGGATTTGAACCTGTGACATTTTGTACCCAAAACAAACGCGCTACCAAGCTGCGCTACATCCCTCCAATTAGTCTACGTGTCATTGTAGAGAATTCCCGTCTTGTTTTCCACATCGTTTTTTCGTCTATCGATTCTATGATATAGATAGAATTTATCTGTTTATTTCGTCCTTTTGGTCTCATTTAACATATAATTAATATGCATTAAGATTCATACAAAAATTTTATCCATTTGAAAAATGGAACGGAATCTGTTGGAAAAGTCAATGACTATTTTTTGGGAATGCTCGAGACGAAAAGGACGTTTTTATCTTATCTTTTAAGAAAAATATGAAATATAGTTACGGGATCATTGTACATGTCAATTTGAATTAGAAATTCCGCGGACAATTCTAGTACAATTAAAAGTGGTCGTTAACTACCTATGCATCTGATCATATATGTATTATCATTATGTATTACAATAAAATGAAGGGGGTTTTCAATGCGAGATCTAAAAACATATCTTTCCGTGGCACCGGTACTAAGTGCGCTATGGTTCGCGTCTTTAGCAGGTCTGTTGATAGAGATTAATCGTTTTTTCCCGGATGCGTTGACATTCCCCTTTTTTTCATTCTAGTTAGCGACGTGGAAAAGAATAAAGAAGATTAGAACTACAATGAAATAGCTGTCACTAATCACGTCTCCCCCTCTATTTTTCTTTTCTCTATTTCTCTTTTCTCTATTTTTTCTGATTTTTAGAATAAGGGAGGAAAGAGAAAGAAGAAAAGTGGATTCAACGGCTGTGGGATTTGGATTCAAATTCGAATAATAGAATAATAGAGGAATGGAAGTAGACTATAAAATGTGGGTCTAGCGAAGAGTATTATACAAGATACTTAAACGAAATCGTGTACTGTGATTTGAAATATCGTTGCGAAATCTTTGGATCTTATTTGGATATATTGATTGTAGCAAAATTTTTCATAATGTGAGTTCAAGTTAGCAATTTCTACTTTTTTCTTTCTTCTTCATTTCGAATCGAAAGGAAAAGCGTTGAGTAAATAAAAAATCCAAAGGAGGTTCATGGCCAAGGGTAAGGATATCCGAATAACAGTTATTTTAGAATGTACTACTTGTGTTCGAAAGGGTGTTAATAAGGCATCAAAAGGCATTTCCAGATATATGACTCAAAAGAATCGGCACAATACGCCTAATCGATTGGAATTGAGAAAATTCTGTCCATATTGTTACAAGCATACGATTCACGGGGAGATAACGAAATAGCTCGAACCGAGCACTTGCACCCTCCCGAGGAGTAGGAAAAATGCCATGCTAATTATTGCTAAGATAATTTGAATAGAAAGAAAATCCTATTGTTTTTATGTATTCTAATTCATTTTCTAGATCCAACCGAAATAGGATTTTCGGTTTAAAGAAATAAATTAAACAAACCATGGATAAATCCAAGCGACCTTTTCTTAAATCCAAGCGACCTTTTCTTAAATCCAAGCGACCTTTTCTTAAATCCAAGCGATCTTTGCGTAAGCGTTTGCCCCCGATCCAATCGGGGGATCGAATTGATTATAGAAACATGAGTTTAATTGGTCGATTTATTAGTGAGCAAGGAAAAATATTATCTAGACGGGTAAATAAATTGACCTTGAAACAACAACGATTAATGACTCTTGCTATAAAACAAGCTCGTATTTTATCTTCCTTACCTTTTATTACTAATGAGAAACACGGTGAAAGAAACAAGTCGACCGCGAGAGTCCGAAAGAACTATAAGTCAGACAGAAAGAAATATAAGCCAGACGGAAAGAAATATAAGTCGACTGTGAGAAACACACAGAAATAGAAGGTGACCGTCAGAGACAAAAAAAATAGGCTTACTCTTTCGTCACTTGAATGAAAATTAACACCCGAACTCAAACGCAGATTGATGCTTTGTGCAAAAATCCGACAATCCGGACCGGCTTTGCTTCTCGTTTCGTAAGACAAAAACAAAAACAAATAAAAAATCGGATTCAGAAGTCAAACTCCAAATTTTTGATTGAAAGTGTTGAGTCCTATTTCTTTTTTGATTCATTTTGACTCTACTTTCCCGGAGGTCATTCTCCGGGGAACTCCGTTTAAATTACTCCGGCAGATTCCTTCCAATTTTCTTTTTTTATGATTTCATTGGAAATTAGATAAAGACAGTTTTTATTTGCTATAGCTATTTGTGCAAGTATTTTACGATTAAGAAGCAACTGTCTCTTGTATAGATCATGGATGAATTTACTATAGTTATAATATACCCATTCGTCACGAATTACTGAATTGATTCGAGTGATCCACAAACGACGAAAATTTCTTTTTTGCCCATTCCTATCCCGATGAGACGAAGCCAAAGCTCTTATGTCTTGTTGAGTCTTTAAAAGACCTCCCCGAAAGCTTGATATAAATGCACGTGCTTTTGTTCTACGTCTCCGAGCTATATATCCCCGTCTAGTTCTGGTCATTGAATATACATAAATCAAACTTTGTCGAATAACTAATTGATTTCCGTTCTTGCAGTTATTCTTTTTTCACCTTCCGAGTCTATTAATAACCCAATGAGTTTTTCCAATGTATAAACTAAAAATTCCAATGGCTTTGGCTACGATAACCTTCCCGACCACGATTTTTTATTTTTTTCGAGACCTTTGTTTTACCTCACAATTTGAAATTGGATTCTACTAGGTATTAAAAAGATAATAAGAAATATAAATTCTAAAGCAATAGTGGATTCCATCGTTTCTATGGTTACTTCTTAAACGGTGAGGTCTTCTCTATACACCGGAGCCTTTAATTAATGATATTGGGAACTTGTATAGTTCACATTCTTTAGCTCTACCCATGAATTATCCAGTAACTAGGTCTTCACAACGAGATCTACCTATACAGTAACGGTATTTAATTATGAGGGTTGGCTGGATAGCTGACCCTGTTAGTCCGTTCTTACAAGAGGGTGGCCTAATCTTTGAAATTGAAACCAAGAGTTCCTCCGCTTAATGGATAAGCATTTGCTACCAATGGAGAATTCTTAAATTGAGGTGATTGAATTTACACCACGAGAAACCATAAATTTCCTACACAATGAAAGGCATATGATCCATTTTCGTTTTTTAGATAGTAAATAGAGTTCATTTTTTCATTCCAGCCTATTCACCGGTACTGACCTTTGATACAGGAAACTTGTTCGCTTTCCTTTGTTCTAGCTCATGATCTGAACGAGTCGCACATACAACCTAGTACACGTTCCTCGACGTTGAGGGCATCTCTTAAGAGCGGGCGATTTTGTGACATGTCTGATTGGCTGTCTTGTCTTTCTAATAAGTTGTTTAATAGTTGGCATGTTGAATCATAGATATAGATATAATTGGATGGTTTAGATCCATCCTAACCGGACCTAATTGGATGGTTTAGATCCATCCTAACCGGACCTAACCGGATTATTTCGACTTAACCGGATTATTCCGAGTCAACTCGGTCGGTAGGGGTAATCTCAAATTAGGGATTTGCGCGAAATACAGGCTAGTATCATTTACGCCCTTCACGCTCTTGAAACTCTTGAAGCCCTACAGAATCAACAATTCCATAAGCTTTGGCTTCTTCTGGTGACAGAAAAACATCTCTTTCCATGTCTTCGAAGACCATCCAGAAAGGTTTGTGCGATCTTTGTACAAAAAAATTTGTGATCTCTTCACGTAGTTTTAGCACCAAATCTGTGTCCATGATTACCTCTTCCATGTAGCCTTGAATAAAAGTACTAGTAGGTTGGTGGATCATTACCCTGATGATATAACAAAATAAAAGGTTTTTCTATTGTACATGATGAAGGGAAGATAAAAGAAAGAGAAAAGAATAGCAAGAAAAAACATAGAATTGAACAACCGTACAGGCATCTTTCTATGCATTGCATACGGCTCTAGAATAAAATTGATCCTTACGCCCCCCAACGAAAGATAAAAATAGGATTGATTAGACCCCGATCGGAAAATGATCAAATTACCACCCTTCCTTTCGTGGGAGTTAAAAACTACTATGATGGCTCCGTTGCTTTCTATATTTCGTTTTTGTCTATGATTAAGCAATCCCAAAGTTGCTTTTTATTTGATTAAATACCCTAAGGAAAAAAGAATCTTTTTTTTCACTAGTTCCGAACATAAATATTATTAAGAGATCTGCCGTGTGAAAAAAAGTTTGTGACGCTGACCTGCACTGCCGATCGATAAGAACACGTCGGAAATACCTTTTATCTCATACTACTCTCTCGATAAGAAATCTAATGCTTTGAAAAAAACTTTTGTATATCGAATTCAAAGTGCCATGCTATTATTACTTTTTTATTCATATTGCATATGGAGATTCATTTTTCATATGGCGAAGGCATAGTCGTCTTTTTTCTTTCAAATAAAACCTCATTGGCGCCAAGCGTTAGGGAATGCTATACGTTTAGTCTGTGAGCCTCCGGCCAGGACAAAAGCTGCCATTGAAGCGGCTACTCCCAGACAGAGTGTATGTACATCTGGTAGCACAAAATTTATCGCATTATAAACAGCTAGCCCATGCATTACTCCTCCACCCAGAGAGTTTATAAATAAAAATTGCTCTTGGTTACAATCGTCGATATTCAGAAATATCATAAGACCGACAATGTGATTCGCCGTCTCGGGACTAAGGTCTTTGAATAAAAAAAGTGCTCTTTCTCGATAAAGTCGGTCGATTAGGTTAAAATTGTATTCCGTAGGAACCGTACAGGCGCCGTTTGGCGCATACGGTTCAAAAAAATTTGCAAAAAAATCAATGTGTATATTCCAATCCCCTTTCGGATTTCAGAGCATGCTCTTTACTGACTCCTAATTTGTCTTCGATTTTTCAATAAAGATGAGTTTTGATTCCTTTCCTTAGAAAAAAGAATTCATTAAACGGATCGAATTCACTTTTCATTGATGTATTCTTTCATCGAGATCCAATCCAAATCACGATGTCATTTTCTTGTTCCAAACTGGGCCTCTTTTATCTTACTCTTTTTAGGTTTATACTCTACTCCGGGTAAAGAGCTGCCCGCCTTCGATTTGCACATATAGGACAAATACTCCCCTTACCACTTCTTTTTTCTCAATCCGTACAGTCCGGCAAATATTTGAGGTCTTTATACATATTACTCGATTGATTAAGAGAACAGTTTAAAATCACTTCTATTTCCAAAGAAGATTTCTTTAGAAAGAGGAATCCCTTTATAATTTATAAGGAGTAATGGTAGATATATTACCAATTGGTTTTTTTAAACGAAGTCTGGATATTTCAATTTCGTAGTCCACCCGAGCCAGCCATAAATTATTTAAATTGATAATAGTAATTTGAATCCCCTTAAAAAAAGGATCTAATTGCACTTCACGCTCCAAATTTTTGATGATCCAATTCATCTTTTTTGGGCGAAATAGAGGATCTCTTGATCGGGGAGAGAAGGGGGAAAGCCCATATGACCCAATAGATCTGCCAAGTCGCACTATAAGTCAACCCAAGTTGCTTCCTCGTCTTCGTCATCGCCAGGAATATCATAAGGTATTTTTGGCACACCAACAGGCATTAAATGAAAGAAAAAATCAAAAAATATTATACTTTAGATGTGAAAACGTAAGAAGGGTTTTATTGTTTTTATAATATTGTTCTTTATCAAAAATGCATAAAGAAAGACAGAATGAATAAGATCAATTCGTAGAACTAGGCCCCTGTAATCATGAACAAGGATGGGCACATTCGTTTATAGAAAAGGCATCACGCGGCCCATTGCGTATTGGGACTTATCGAGTATAGAATAAATCTGCTTCTCTTTTTTCCTACGAACGAAATTGTTCCATTCTTCCTAATAGAATCAAACAAATTCTGAACCCTTGCTCTGAACTAATCGCCCTCTCCTCGGGGGACGTAACATCGGCAGAGTATAGTTGTGTCCAATGCAATAAAGTTGCGTAGTGTCTTTTTTCTTTGATAAAGGGGTATTTTCATGGGTTTGCCTTGGTATCGTGTTCATACTATCGTATTGAATGATCCCGGCCGGTTGCTTGCTGTTCATATAATGCATACAGCTCTGGTTGCTGGTTGGGCCGGTTCGATGGCTCTGTATGAATTAGCAGTTTTTGATCCTTCTGACCCCGTTCTGGATCCAATGTGGAGACAGGGTATGTTTGTCATACCTTTCATGACGCGTTTAGGAATAATCAATTCATGGGGTGGCTGGGGTATCACAGGAGGGACTATAACATCTCCGGGTCTTTGGAGTTACGAAGGTGTCGCCGGAGCGCATATTGTGTTTTCGGGCTTGTGCTTTTTAGCAGCTATCTGGCATTGGGTGTATTGGGATCTAGAAATATTTACTGATGAACGTACGGGAAAACCTTCGTTGGATTTGCCCAAGATCTTTGGAATTCATTTATTTCTCGCGGGGGTGGCTTGCTTTGGTTTTGGTGCATTTCATGTAACAGGCTTGTATGGTCCGGGAATATGGGTGTCCGATCCTTATGGATTAACTGGAAAAGTACAACCGGTAAATCCAGCGTGGGGTGTGGAAGGTTTTGATCCTTTTGTTCCGGGAGGAATAGCCTCTCATCATATTGCGGCTGGGACATTGGGCATATTAGCAGGCTTATTCCATCTTAGCGTCCGACCGCCCCAACGTCTATACAAGGGATTGCGCATGGGTAATATCGAAACGGTCCTTTCCAGTAGTATCGCTGCTGTCTTTTTTGCAGCTTTTGTTGTTGCCGGAACTATGTGGTATGGTTCAGCAACTACCCCGATCGAATTGTTTGGACCGACTCGTTATCAATGGGATCAGGGGTACTTCCAACAAGAGATATATCGACGAATTAGTGCGGGGTTAGCCGAAAATCAAAGTTTATCAGAAGCTTGGTCTAAAATTCCCGAAAAATTAGCTTTTTATGATTACATCGGCAATAATCCGGCAAAAGGGGGATTATTCAGGGCGGGTTCAATGGATAACGGGGATGGAATAGCGGTTGGATGGTTAGGACATCCTATCTTTAGAGATAAAGAAGGTCGTGAACTTTTTGTACGTCGTATGCCCACTTTTTTTGAAACATTTCCGGTCGTTTTGGTAGATGGAGCTGGGATTGTTCGAGCGGATGTTCCTTTTCGAAGAGCCGAATCGAAGTATAGTGTCGAACAAGTCGGTGTAACTGTTGAGTTCTACGGTGGCGAACTCAATGGAGTCAGTTATAATGACCCTGCAACTGTGAAAAAATATGCTAGACGCGCTCAATTGGGTGAAATTTTTGAATTAGATCGTGCTACTTTGAAATCCGACGGTGTTTTTAGG